TAGACTTTTCTATCTTTATCCATGGATCCTTTACTTATACTTAAAAAATTGGAAGTATTGATCCAATTCAAAAACAAAATTATGTTTCGCAATTTCATAATCCAAAATTTCAATTTCGAATTGACCCTTGGATATAAATCACGACAACGGATATTTTTCCCCAAATCTTTTATTTTAATTTTAGAGTGAAAGGATTAAAGTTGAATCCTTTTAAGAAATAAAGTTTTTGATTGGAATAGCAATTAAACTGAAGGACCCCTTAACTATTAAGGGGATTAATTGAACGAATCACACTTTTACCACTAAACTATACCCGCTACAATGCGATTATTGTATAAAAAAGGGCCTTTTGTCGAACAAGAGAATCGGATGTAATCAAGATAGAACAGAAATTCAAAAAAATCATGAAATGCAAATTCGAAATTAGAACGTTGACGTCTTTGTCAGGAGTCCTAATGCAATTAGGAAAGGGGGAGTTATTTCGTTTAAATAACCAAATTTAATAATTAAAAATTTCATAATTAAAATTAAAAACAAACTCTTTTGTTGGACGAATTTTGACAGATATGGCTCGACAAAACAACTTAAGTCATAAGACAAAAACAAATGGATTGTGAAAAAATCCCTAGTTCCATTTTTCCCTTTTTTCAGTATTTTTTTTCCAGTAAAAGTCAAATAAATGGAAATACAAAAAAAAAAAAGAAACGAAAGAATAATAAGAAATGACACTTTTTTTCTAATTCTATATCATCATAGGAATGTAAATAGTCCTTCTTTTTCTTGTTCGTTGAATACAATAAGAAGTATTTCGTTTTTGGGTTTTCAAATCAAATCCAAATAAATCATTTTTGTTTATGTTATGGTTCGCATTTTTCTATGGTTCGGCGGTATGGTTCATTAGAACAAAAAAAGGGCCCGGCTGGGTACTGACCAGGCCAGGCCGTCGAAGTGGAAATAAAAAAGGCCCCGTTGAACGAAATTAAAGAGATATTCTTTTCTTTAGTTTTTTCTATTTTATCTCTTTCGAATGCTTTCTGTCTTTTATTTTTCTATAAATGATAGAAATGGAATGGAATTGCTGATAAAAGTTAGATCTATTTATATAATAGAATACAAAAGACAATAAAAAAAAATCGATTCTATAAGCTATATTTTCTATGAGCTGTATAATCAATTTCCTTTCGATATTCTTTAGAATATCGAGAATCTAGAAAAGAAAGATATAAAATAAAGTAAAGACGGGCTTTTTTCAAGCATTATTTTTTGTGTAATGTAAGATAGTAATTATTTTTTTTTTTCAATTAGGAGAGATGGCTGAGTGGATTAAAGCGTCGGATTGCTAATCCGGTGTACGGGTTATTCGTACCGAGGGTTCGAATCCCTCTCTTTCCGTTTCGGTCGATCGCTTCGTATCTTTCAAATTCCAATTTAGCAAACACTTTTCCTTTTTTTAATAGTAACCAGATGTGGAATCGAGAAAACCCTAAGAATATTTATACGACTAAAGCAAGCAACCCCTTCTTTTTTTTTTTATTCTTCGCGTCCGGGATTACGCCCTGGATCATTAGACAGGAATCCGAAGATGAAGAGAGAAACAAAGAATATCACTACGGTGTAAACAAAGAGTTTGAGAGTAAGCATTACACAATCTCCAAATAAGTTTTTTGGGGAAAAGGAAAAAAAGAATAGATTCTCTATTTTTATACTACATATCCGATTTTGACATCAAGAAATGAAGTTCTTTTTAGAATTTCGATTCTATAAATAGAAAAGAGTTTTCATAAATTCACACAATTCGAATTCAACATTGTGGTTGGCTCTAATATGGTTTCGGTGAAAAGGGGTCATAATCAACAAATAGCAAATGGGGGGATCAAAATGGATCGTGGCTCCCCACGAATTTCACTGTTTGAATTGAGGCGAGGGTTCATTCATATTGTACGACTCATCTGATCTTATCAATTGTTAGAATTTTTTTCTCGAACTCGAATAAATCATGAATTTTTCTAGCCCAATATTAAAGATCTCATCGAAAACTTACAGCAGCTTGCCAAACAAAGGCTAAGAGAAAAAATAGAAGAGGTATTACTGGCATAACATCTACAATTGGATTCAAAAAAGCGTAGGCCTCGGGCAATTTGGCGAATAAAAAACTACTCGAATAAAGGGCAGAATTAAGACAGATATACATTAAACTAAAGATATTAAGCATAACAAACCTTTTTTTTGGAGATAATTGGATTTTGATTGAGTTATTAATATCTTATTGATATAAGATAAAAAGGAAGAAAAGAAAGTAAGGTAGACAAAAAAAATACTTCTTGGGACCGAACCAATCAAAACAAAAATCCTTCTATTCTCGTGTGAGAATTGAAGAAATGATACTTTCATACAATATCTTAATTGAATTCTATGTAATGATCAATAAATTAAGTTTTATTTTACACCTACACGTGTCACAATCCTAAACTAAAACAATAATCGAATTTTAGGGCTTGGACTGGAATTGACGAACAACCAATACCAATACTACTGTTTATTAGTACCGAATAGAAATTGAAATGGGGCGTAGCCAAGTGGTAAGGCAGCGGGTTTTGGTCCCGGTATTCGGAGGTTCGAATCCTTCCGTCCCAGGCCGGACAGAATAAAAAAAAAAAAGGAATTCCCCTTTTGAGCAACTCTCTTAAGTATAATTTTTGATAAAATGTACGTGTACGTCTTTTTTCTAATTTTAAAAAATGATTTTCGGAATCAGGCCTTTTTTCACAAATTGAATCGAATTCAAATAATACGAAAATGGAACTGAATGCATTTGTGGTCCACGCAAGCGGGGAACGTCGATCACAAGAGTTTGAATTTAAAAACGTTGGATGGGCATTTTTGCGTACGCCCCCCCTTTTTCCCTTTCATATTTAAGTAAGTTTCTTAGAAAAGTCTTACGTCCCCTATCGAGTTGAATTTTCAAAGATACATTCTAAATCGAAATGCAAAAGCCTCCCCATTTCCTATATTTTTACAGTCCCAATTATTCTCCTTTCATTTCGGAATTCTAAAGAAGAGGGTATTCCTGGTACTGATTGAATTCGGGATTAAGTCTCTTAAGTAAGACTAGGTTCGATTAAAATAAAAAAAAAAAATTAGAAGGAAACAATGACTTAATCTGGGCCTTTTTGTCTTTGTTTCTATACAAAATAGTCTAGCATCCCCTAAAATAGGATCTTTTTTTTTAGGATTCATCATCCCCGCAGAAAGAATTAGGGGTGGGAGTAGATAAGAGTTAGGGAGTAATGAAAGATACCTATTTGAATATCCGTATCGGTCCAAATCTCATTAACCAATAATCCTGTTCCACATGGAATGGATTTTCTTTGACCCTAACCCAAAATTTAGGTATTTTGTCTTGGGCTTTATTTAATGAATAATTGTAAATCTCGGGAATAACAATTGAGACGGGCGTGATTCATACAGCCTATTTCCATTATTTTCAATTTGGGGAAAGATTATTGAATCTGAAGCCCAAGACAAAAAAAACGACGCAAAATTTGAGGAAAGGCTTATATGCATGGATTGCTATCCTTCTATTTCCGAGATAACGTTCTTTCGCTTTTTTTAAGATTTGTGCCTTACCTTACTATTAAATATTTAACATACAATATACATAATTACTTCCAACGAAAATTGTTCAGTCTAATCTGATAGATACGGAAATCACCCATTTTTTTTTTTTGTAATTCTGATTTGATCTTTCATTTTAGGATTCCGGATGAAAGACTAACAACCTAAAAGTTCCCTTCATATACAAGGAAAAAGACTGTGTATAGACTGAAGCAATGACTATTCATGATTCCATAATGGAATCAATTACATACCAGTTCCAAACTAGAGAAATGTTATGGTAAAACTTCGTTTGAAACGATGTGGTAGAAAGCAACGTGCGACTTGAAGGACACGATCCGCTGTGGATTTTTTTTGCATCCATCATTTTCGATTTTATATGAATGGGCTCTTGGCTCGACATTCTTTCTTCTGGTCTATTAGAATCCTCGCCTTTTGGTGGGTGGTAATGTAACTAGGACAGGATGGAGCTCGAGTAAAAGTATTTCTTCATTTCTCAGGGGCAAGGATCTAGGGTTAATACCAATCAATAAGTTGGAAAAAACTTCGTAAGTAATTTTTGATTTGGATATAGAAATAGAAAGGATCTGATTCGAGCAATTTATAAATCCAAAAGCAAGGGGAAATTTTGTTGGAATTGGGAAAACTCTTTCCATCAAAAGTTTATCCCGTAGCAATCAATTGTTCGTATGATTCTTTGATAGAAAGAAATCAAAAAAGGGGTGTGTTGCTGCCATTTTTTCAAAATTAAAAACTAAAAAACATTAAAGATCACCGAAGTAATGTCTAAACCCAATGATTCAAAGCAAAGACAAAGGGTCCTGGAACAAGGAAATACCATTTTCAATTGTCTCAACAATTCGATCAGAATGAAAAATCCAAAAATTGATTCGATTCGAAACGAGACAAACAAAAAAGGGGCTTGAGACCGCTCAAAAAAGGAAATGCCTAAGGGTTTTCGTTTGGGGCTTTGAAACTTATCCAACTTGAGTTATGAGAGTAGGAATGCTTTTTTGTTTCTTTTGAAAAAGAAACAAAAAAAAAGAAGGACTTAAATCTCTAATTGATTTGATTATTTTATAGATCTATTTTACATTCTAATTCTATACATAGACATAACTCTCACTTCTAACCATTTTTTTTTCTCGAGCCGTACGAGGAGAAAACTTCTTATACGTTTCTAGGGGGGGTATTGTTCATCTATATCTATCCCAATGAGCCGTTTATCGAATCGTTGCAATTGATGGTCGATCCCGAAGAGAAGGAAGAGATCTTCAGAAAGTGGGTTTTTATGATCCGATAAATAATCAAACCCATTTAAATGTTCCTGCTATTCTATATTTCCTTGACAAGGGCGCCCAACCTACAGGAACCGTTCATGATATTTCAAAGAAAGCGGGGGTTTTTACAGAACTTAGTCTTAATCAAACGAAATTCTATTAAGGAATAGAACAAAAAAAGAGGGTGGGGAGGAGTCTTATATAATTTTGTAGAATTTTTTCTTTACTATCCCCCCTTTTTGTTCTATTCATACCTCTTTCTTTTCGGTTTTTTTTTTCAAGTATTTTTCTAAAAAAGTATTCCTAAAGTTTTTTATTTATCTAATTTTTTCTATTTATTAATATATAAAATTAGATTTGTTATTTGAATTTTAATTCAATTTAATAAATAAAGAATTAACTCTTTTTGTTTTCGTCATTGTATTTTTTTTTAGTATTTTCTCAATCTTGATATTCAATATTCAATGTCATATTGACAATAGTGTATTGAACAAATATAATTCGATCGTGGAAAAATGGACCCTTTTATCTCCGTCTTATAGGTTTTTTTTTATGTTCAGAATCAATTAGAAATTTTTTTGATTCGAGTTCGTGCTAATTTAATATTTGGATTCCATTGTGAAATTGAATTTCGTTTATTTATTTTGATTCCGATTCTATCTAACCATTCGAATTCTTTGGGTTGCTAACTCAACGGTAGAGTACTCGGCTTTTAAGTACGGCTAGCATCTTTTACACATTTCTATGAAGCAAAGGATTCGTCCAAATCTTCGGGAGAGTTTGTAAGACCACGACTGATCCTGAAAGGAATGAATGGAAAAAACAGCATGTCGTATCAATGGATAATTTTGAGAATATTTTATTCTTGTTCAATCGATACAAAACCAAGTTTGAATTCTTGGCGCGGAACAAAAGAAATTTAATTAAAGTTGGGTCGAGTGAATAAATGGATAGAGCCCTAGGGTTCCAATTATAGGGAAACAAAAAGTAACGAGCTTCGGTTCTTAATTTGAATGATTATCCGATCTAATTAAACGTTAAAAAGATATTAGTTCCTAACGCGGGGAAAGGGTTTCCCATGAGTGGATTATCGATTTATTTAATGAGTCCTAAGTATTCGCGAATCCCTATTATGGGTTGTAGATGAATGTGTAGAAGAAGCAGTATATTGATAAAGATAGTTGTTTTTTTCCAAAATCAAAAGAGCGATTGGAGTGAAAAAATAAAGGGTTTCTAACCACTTTGTTATAGTATAACAAACATAAACCAATTAAATTAACTGGAAATAAGAGGATAGAGAATCCGGTGATGAGTCGACCCGTTTTCAAGGTATTTACTTTTTTTTACTACAATACTTTGTTTTCACCGTATCGCACTATGTATCGTTTGATCGCCCACTAAATCCCTTACCTTTGTTCCTTTGTTTTTAATCGAATTTCAAATGGAGGAATTTCAAGTATATTTAGAACTAGATAGATCTCAACAACACGACTTCCTATACCCACTTCTTTTTCGGGAGTATATTTATGCACTTGCTCATGATCTTGGTTTAAATAGCTCGATGATTTCATTGGAAAGTGGGGGTTATGACAATAAATCTAGTTCACTAAGTGTGAAACGGTTAATTACTCGAATGTATCAACAGATTCATTTGAGTATTGCTGCTAATGATTCTAACCAAAATCCAATTTTTGGGCACAACAAGAAGTTGTATTCTCAAATTATATCAGAGGGATTTGCTGTCGTGGTGGAAATTCAATTTTCCCCATGCTTGGTAGCTTTTTTAGAAGGTAAAGAAAATGAAAAATCTCCAAATTTCCAATCAATTCATTCAATATTTCCTTTTTTCGAGGACAAACTGTCACGTTTAAATTATGTGTTAGATGTACTAATACCCCACCCCATTTGTCCCGAAATCTTGGTTCAACGCCTTCGCTACTGGATAAAGGATGCCTCCTCTTTACATTTATTACGGTTCTTTCTCCACGAGTATTTTAATTCGAATAGTCTTATTACTCCAAAGAACTCTATTTCTGTTTTTTTAAAAAGGAATCCAAGATTGTTATTGTTTCTATATAATTCTCATGTATATGAATATGAATCCATCCTCTTTTTTCTCGGTAACCAATCGTCTCATTTACGATCAACATCCTCTCGAGTCCTCGTTGAGCGAATGTATTTCTATGGAAAAGTCGAACATCTTGTCGAAGTCTTTGCTAAAGATTTTCAGGACATCCTATGGTTGTTCAAGGATCCTTTCATGCATTATGTTAGATATCAAGGAAAATCCATTCTGGCTTCAAAGGATACGCCTCTTCTGATGAATAAATGGAAATATTACCTTGTTGGTTTATGGCAATGGCATTTTCACGTGTCGTCTCAACCAGGAAGGGTTCATCTAAACCACTTAGGCAAGTACTCTATCAACTTTCTGGGCTATCTTTCCGGTGTGCGACTCAATTCTTTGGTGGTACGGAGTCAAATGCTAGAAAATTCATTTCTAATAGGTAATTCTATGAAGAAGGTCGATACGACCGTTCCAATTATTCATCTGATTGGATCATTGATGAAGGCGCGGTTTTGTAACGCATTGGGGCATCCCATC